CATGATCTATACTATAATCCTGAATATGGATGTCGACCCATATCAATTAATTTGTATAATATAGACTCATACAAATTTCTCATGTGCCAGGAACCAGATTTGAACTGGTGACACGAGGATTTTCAGTCCTCTGCTCTACCAGCTGAGCTATCCCGACCATTCACGACGCATCATCCTCATTTTATTTTAATATAGGACTTGGGTCTATGTCAATTAAAAAAACTAAAAGATATTACAAAGTAATATCCAGGCCCTTGTAGAATTTCTTGGATCTTCAAAAATAAAACTTTGTAAGTTTCAATACAGGACAAATAATGATATGAATTGTTAATTATCCAAAATTAACACATTATTCAAAGATGCTGATTTACATTTGTACACGTATCATTATCATATATATCACACACAAGGCTTGTGATAAGAAAATCTTTTTCTGCTCGGATAGGTTTGTGAAAGAGTAGAGTGAGAATGACTGAGAAACATAACCAATTTCGAGTCGATAATAAAACGAGAAGATAAATAATTAGGGAGGCAACGAGGCAACCAGGTCTTTTTGGGGATAGAGGGACTTGAACCCTCACGATTTCTAAAGTCGACGGATTTTCCTCTTACTATAAATTTCATTGTTGTCGATATTGACACGTAGAATGGGACTCTATCTTTATTCTTATCCGATTAATCAATTCTTAAAAAGATTTATCAGACTATGATGTAGTGAATGATTTGATCAACGACTATGTTTCATCTAAATAGATATATAAAAATTATAGAACCGGTTGGAGTCGTCGTTAATCATTTTTAATCATTTGGCGATAGTATTTCAGTAAGTATACATATGTATATATGTTTCATCGGTTTCATCCTTTCGGAAGTTTCGATGGAAGGATTCCTTTACGAACACAATGCCGCCAACTCCATTTGTTAGAACAGCTTCCATTGAGTCTCTGCACCTATCCTTTATTTATTCTCGCTTTCTGAAACCCTTGTTTGTTTTCATAAAACGGGATTTGGCTCAGGATTGCCCATTTTTAATTCCAGGGTTTCTCTGAATTTGAAAGTTATCACTTGGTAGGTTTCCATACCAAGGCTCAATCCAATTAAGTCCGTAGCGTCTACCAATTTCGCCATATCCCCCCTTTTTTTGTGATGTGATTATGATCACATCATGATGCCGTTTACCCCTTTTCGTTCATTTCGATTTTGATTATGCTGGAACCGTGGAATTCATTCGATATCGATTCCTGTATTGAAAAGTGTTTGCTCCTATTTGATTTCGTATCTATCTTCTTTCATCTCTAGTGTAAACCATACTTGGTCCAATCAGAAATTAAATATAGATATATACCACATATATATATATTATAATGTATATATTATACTTATACATGTCCCTATTTCTATCATTTTTAGTGTGCAATTTTGAATACTTGAACGGTCGATTCTTTTTTTTCGTCTTAGGTTTCTACTTTCCGAATGAAACCGTAGGAATGTTTCATTATGATCTGGATTGCACTTTTATCTTTTTATCCTTTTCTTAGGGAAGACCCTAAGAAATAATAAAAAAAAACGACAAAGGGCAATTTAGTAATTTAAAATTTCATTAATAGACATAACTAATCGAATGGATATAATTAATCAATTAATTATTTTGTTAATTTAGAATTAGTTATCAATTAGTTATCAATGAATATTAATGAAATAGGAAATTCTTTTTTATTATTTTTATTATATAAATTCTATATTTTCGATTTCAAATATATATAATAATTAATTTTATTTAAATTCTATTAATTAAATAATTTTAATTATTAAATTAATAATAATATTTAATAATAATATTAATTTAATATATTATACGATTCTAATATAAATATAGAATAAGATTCTAACTTAATTACTAGAACTTAATTATTAGTATTAGATTATAATTACTAGATTATACTAGATTATATTATTAACTTTAGTTACCTAATTCTATTTCAAATTAGAAATATAACAAAATATATAGAAATAAAAAACTATGTACGAAAATTTTTTATTTATAATAAAGTTTTTTTTTATTTATATAGTAAAATAAAAAACAATATAAAAAAAACAAGTAAATTAAATATGGATATACTAAAAAAATCTTAGTATCTAATTAAACAAATTAAGATGTTTATTATTGATAAACATATATTTGAGAAATAGATCTAAATTAATAGATAAAAATGAAATGTTTTTGGAAATTTTATTTTCCATTCTTATTCGTTTCTATAGTTGAATTTTTTTACATTTATATCATATTTCTTATGAAATAGCTAAGAATAAAAAGTTAAGATCTTAGTAGCAGTAGTTTACTAAATTAGTATACGTGTACAATTTATACTATGCGAGCCCGCTTAGCTCAGAGGTTAGAGCATCGCATTTGTAATGCGATGGTCATCGGTTCGATTCCGATAGCCGGCTTTTCTCCATTTGTGTTTTTTTTTTTTTTAGATAATTGATAATATGAAATCAAAGTGAAAAGCTTCTTTGCCCTTTCCTAAAGATCATCGAGCCCTTTCTATTATTTCATAGAAACTTCTAATTATGAATAAAAATTGGATTGGAGGGGTTTGGTCTCTGTAGAACAAATCAATCAAGAAAAGAGCCCTTCGTTTTTTTCTATTATTTCCATTTTTTTTTTCTTTTTTATTTATATAATACAATTATATATATAATATTTATATACAATAAGGTCCGGATATTGATACAATTCCTCTAATTATTATTTGTAATACTTCAGTAAATTTCGCTTCATTTATCATATTTTAGTTTAGTTTTAATTTTGGTTTTTGAAATTTCATAAAAAAAGGAGTCTTTATGTCGCGTTACAGAGGACCTCGTTTCAAAAAAATACGACGTCTGGGGGCTTTACCGGGGCTAACTAGTAAAAAGCCTAGAGCCGGAAACGATCTTCGAACCCAATCGCGCCCCGGCAAAAAATCGCAATATCGTATTCGTTTAGAAGAAAAACAAAAATTGCGCTTTCATTATGGTCTTACGGAACAACAATTACTTAAATACGTTCGTATCGCCGGAAAAGCCAAAGGGTCAACAGGTCAGGTTTTACTACAATTACTTGAAATGCGTTTGGATAACATCCTTTTTCGATTGGGTATGGCTTCGACTATTCCTCAAGCCCGCCAATTAGTTAACCATAGGCATATTTTAGTTAATGGTCGGATAGTAGATATACCAAGTTATCGATGCAAACCCAGAGATATTATTACGGTGAGAGATGAGCAAAAATCTAAGGTTCTGATTCAAAATCATATTGATTCATCCCCCCTGGAGGAATTACCAAAACATTTGACTCTTCACCCATTACAATATAAAGGATTAGTCAATCAAATAATAGATAGTAAATGGGTCGGTTTGAAAATAAATGAATTACTAGTTGTAGAATATTACTCTCGTCAGACTTAACCCTAACTAAAATAACATAAGGTTCGGCCAGTTTTGCCCCCTTTTTCGCTTAAGTAAAGCGACTGAGTTAAGTTAAGAGGTTTGGTCTGGGGATTTTTCTCTCATTAATGGATCTCTAGATCAGTAGGGGATTTTAATTCCTTGTCCATTTTGTCCAGTATTTTCGTACCACAGAAATTAGGATTAGGAATAACGAATCCATATCAAAGAAAAGACATGGGCTAGCTGTTGGAGTATCCATTCTTATTTGATGCATTGTGGCCAGTAACATTGATGAATTAGGTGAAGGATACGGAAAGAGAGGGATTCGAACCCTCGGTAAACAAAAGTCTACATAGCAGTTCCAATGCTACGCCTTCAACCACTCGGCCATCTCTCCTACATAATGATTATGGCCCAAAAACCGAGTAAATAGTGAGTCATTTATATTAATTTTTTATAGGTATGTACATTCTATTTTCACTATAAAAATGTAACTCTAAAAGTATAAAACTTTTCATCAAAGATAAATCCTTCCTCCGAGGCTCGGGATAAAGATAATTTTTTTTATGAAAAAAATTGTAAAATTTAAATAAAATAAAGATATATATCTATTCATGTTTGCGAAGATATCAGCCCTTTATCTTTATAATATATTATACCGGATTAAATCACTCAATTGGAACGAATCCGCCGATCGATCTATTTTTTTAGACTATGTTTAATGGCTACCTTTATACCACGATTCTCTTTAGTTTAAACTATTATTCCATTTTCATAAAAATTCTAAAATCCCTTTCCTGTTTTCGATTTTTCAACAAGAATTCCTTACTTAACCTCTTAACCCATAGATTTATTCGAAATTCATGAACCGCCCTTCGGGTTTTTATATTTGATTGTATGCGTATACCCACTATACACACAACACAAAACGGACGGTATTCCATTTTAATCATCGAATTATTATTCGCCTCTTTTTCCTCTTTGGAATCAAAACTTCTCAAATTATCCGAATCTCTAGGAGAAATTCTTTGATTCTTAAACTTCAATGAAATCGGACATAGTTACCTTCATTTTTCTATTACTACATTTGGATGAAATCTAATCGGATTCGAATATTTTTATTAAAAATTTTTTATTGATTCCTGTCAAAAATAAACAATTTGAGTAACAAGGGCGTCTTTTTGTTTTAATGAATCCATTTTTACGTTATTTCGTACTGTACAATTCCTTTGTTTATGGGATAATTTTCTCACGAAAGGAAATTCAAAAAAATTATAGAATGGATTAATACACCTATGTCTAGATCTGGGATAAATGGAAATTTTATTGATAAAACCTTTTCAATTGTAGCCAATATCTTATTACGAATAATTCCGACAACTTCAGGAGAAAAAGAGGCATTCACCTATTACAGAGATGGTGCGATTTGATTATTATTTTTTTTTTTTTACCGCTCTCAGTCTTAAGAGAACATTATTATTAATTTAATTATTCGGAATATGAAGAAAAAATTATTGAAAAAAATCTACGCTTGTTGAAGGTGAAGTTTGTAAATAAAGCAACCCCTT